ATAGTCGCCGTTGCTTGTTTGGGTCGAGCGTCTTCAAACCTTCGCCACTTGAGCCGTATGCGGGGGAACTCGCACGTGCGGTTCTTAGGGGGGAGAGCTAGTAGGAACCATCCTATCCCAATAGCGTTTATTTGGAGCTCAATATGAAATCCTATTTTTTTGCAAGACCCGTTCGGATAAGGGAAAACTCCAGAGATTGCTTCGAAGTAAGATCCTTGCGTTGACCCTTTCCTGAACCAGAACCGGGGGGGGGAGAGGAAAGAAAAGGGGATCAAAATTTCCCATCAATAAAGTGAGGGCTTTCCGGACCTTCCCCACCCCCTCTTTTCATTCTCCCTTCCCCTCTCACTCCCCCTTTTTCAATAAGGAAGCCCCGCTCCCTACCTAAGAAGGGGCCCCTCTCTGATAAGGAAGGAAACGAAAGAATCTCAATTTTATGACAAATCCGGTCCGATGGCTGTTCTCCACTAACCACAAGGATATAGGGACTCTATATTTCATCTTCGGTGCCATTGCTGGAGTGATGGGCACATGCTTCTCAGTATTGATTCGTATGGAATTAGCACGACCCGGCGATCAAATTCTTGGTGGGAATCATCAACTTTATAATGTTTTAATAACGGCTCACGCTTTTTTAATGATCTTTTTTATGGTTATGCCGGCGATGATAGGTGGATCTGGTAATTGGTCTGTTCCGATTCTTATAGGTGCACCTGACATGGCATTTCCACGATTAAATAATATTTCATTCTGGTTGTTGCCGCCAAGTCTCTTGCTCCTATTAAGCTCAGCCTTAGTAGAGGTGGGTAGCGGCACTGGGTGGACGGTCTATCCGCCCTTAAGTGGTATTACCAGCCATTCTGGAGGAGCAGTTGATTCAGCAATTTCTAGTCTTCATCTATCTGGTGTTTCATCCATTTTAGGTTCTATCAATTTTATAACAACTATCTCCAACATGCGTGGACCTGGAATGACTATGCATAGATCACCCCTATTTGTGTGGTCCGTTCCAGTAACAGCATTCCCACTTTTATTATCACTTCCGGTACTGGCAGGGGCAATTACAATGTTATTAACAGATAGAAACTTTAATACTTCCTTTTCTGATCCCGCAGGAGGGGGAGACCCCATATTATACCAGCATCTCTTTCGGTTCTTCGGTCATCCAGAGGTGTATATTTCAATTCTGCCTGGATCCGGTATCATAAGTCATATCGTTTCTACTTTTTCGGGAAAACCGGTCTTCGGGTATCTAGGCATGGTTTATGCCATGATCAGTATAGGTGTTCTTGGATTTCTTGTTTGGGCTCATCATATGTTTACTGTGGGCTTAGACGTTGATACCCGTGCCTACTTCACCGCAGCTACCATGATCATAGCTGTCCCCACAGGAATAAAAATATTTAGTTGGATCGCTACCATGTGGGGGGGTTCGATACAATACAAAACACCCATGTTATTTGCTGTAGGGTTCATCTTTTTGTTCACCATAGGAGGACTCACTGGAATAGTCCCGGCAAATTCAGGGCTAGACATTGCTCTACATGATACTTATTATGTGGTTGCACATTTCCATTATGTACTTTCTATGGGAGCCGTTTTTGCTTTATTTGCTGGATTTCACTATTGGGTGGGTAAAATCTTTGGTCGGACATACCCTGAAACTTTAGGTCAAATCCATTTTTGGATCACTTTTTTCGGGGTTAATCTGACCTTCTTTCCAATGCATTTCTTAGGGCTTTCGGGTATGCCACGTCGCATTCCAGATTATCCAGATGCTTACGCTGGATGGAATGCCCTTAGCAGTTTTGGCTCTTATATATCCGTAGTTGGGATTCGTCGTTTCTTCGTGGTCGTAACAATCACTTCAAGCAGTGGAAATAACATAACAAGGGCGAACATTCCTTGGGCAGTTGAACAAAATTCAACCACACTGGAATGGCTGGTACAAAGTCCTCCAGCTTTTCATACTTTTGGAGAACTTCCAGCTATCAAGGAGACGAAAAGCGAGAAGAAGTAAAAGAAGAGTTAAAGGGTCGCGCTACTAAGAACCTAACAGAACTTTTCTAAATGTGGGTTCCAACGAAGAAGAGTTGAGGACCAACTTCGACCTAATTTAAGAGTTAAGAAAGCAAGCTCAGTTCAGAATGGCTACTTACCAACAGAGGATAGCGAGGTACTACAAGGCCGGAGTTAAGGAAATTTTATCGAGCTGAGCCGGAGCTGCTCCTACTGACTATGACTGGACAGCTGTGGACTCTTTCTCAAAGTCTGACCCTGCCACCTATATTTGATTTGATGAAGCAACCATCACTGAAGCAATTTTTTTTGTAGCCAGCTCAACTCCATTTAACAGGTTAGTAGCGAAAGGTAAGGCTTCATTCCCGAGTGGACGAGAAGAAGGAGCAAGCCCTATTAAGGTTAAGGGAAGAGGCTATTTATTTTACTAGACTAGCTACCGAGCTGACTCAAGGAAGCCGGAAAGAAAGGGCCTCAAGAC